GCGTAAAACGGTTACTTGCCAACTCTTCTATCAAGCAAAGGCGCATTCCCCTCTTTTTGTGGACAGAATAGACAGACGCCTTTTTTCTTTTTTGGACAGAATAGACAGAGGCCTTTTTTCTTTTTTGAACAGAATAGACAGACGCCTTTTTTCTTTTGATAGTTTCGGACGGATGAAAGGCATTTTTCAAAATTTGATGTCTAAAAAAAGCAAAAAATTACAAATCTCTGATTATACAAAAGAAAAAAGAAAGGTTGAAAAATACCAAGACGAAGAGAGAATGCGAATGGAAATAGCAGAAGCTTGGGATACCATTACATATGCTCAAGCAGTAAGAGGTTTTTTATTAGTAGGCCAATCAATTCTTCGGAAATATATTCGATTGCCTTTATTAATAATAGCTAAGAATATTGCGCGTATTTTCTTATTTCAAGGTCCCGAATGGTCCGAAGACTTCAAGGATTGGAATCGAGAAATGCATATTCGATGCACTTATAATGGTGTTGAATTATCCGACAAAGAATTTCCAAAAAACTGGTTAACAGACGGTATTCAGATAAAAATCTTATTTCCTTTTTACCTGAAACCTTGGCACCGATCTAAGTTAAAACCCTTGAAAACACAGAAAGCGCAAAAAAATGATTTTTGTTTTTTAACAATTTTTGGACCGGAAACTGACCATCCTTTTGGTCCCCCTCGAAAACTAAAAGGGTCTTCATTTTTTGAACCTATTTTTAAAGAACTGAAAAAAAAAGTGAAAAAATTGAAAAAGAAGTCTTTTATAGTTTTTAATGTTTTTAAAGAACGAGCAAAATTTCTTCGAAAGGTGTCAAAAGAAATAAAAAAATGGAGCATCAAAAACTACGAATTGGGTGAAACTAAAACCGACGATTCTATAATGAATAATCAGATGATTCGTGAATCACCTATTCAAATTCGATCTACAGAATGGACAAATTTTTCACTGACAGAAAAAAAAATGAAAGATCTGACTGAGAGAACAAGTACAATCAACAAGAAACTAGAAAGAATTCTAAATGAGAAGAAAAATGGATTTCTAACTCAAGAAAAAAATATGAATTCTAATAAAAAAAGTTATCATAATAAAATATTAGAATCATTAAAAAAATTTTGTCAAATATTAAAAAGAAGAAATACTCGATTAATCCGTAAATTTGATTTTTTTATCAAATTTTTCATGGAAAAAATATACATAGATTTTTTTCTATGTATCATTAATATTGCAAGAACCAATGCACAACTTTTTATTGAATCAAGAAAAAAAATGATCGAGAAATCCATTTCCAATAAGAAAGAAAATGAAAAAAGAATTAAGAAAAGAAATACAAAAAAATTTCACTTTATTTTAACTAAAAAAAATTCCCTTGATAATATTCAAAATAAGAATTCAACAACTTTTTGTAACTCGTCCTCCTTCTCGCAAGCATATGTATTTTATAAAATATCGCAAACTCGAGTTATTAACTTCTATAAATTCAAGTCTATCCTTCAATATCATGGAACATCTCTTTTTCTTAAAAATGAAATAAAGGATTTTTTTCGGAAAGAGGGAATTTTTCATTCTGGATTGAGACATAAAGACTTTTGGCATTCTGAAAGGAATCAATGGAAAAACTGGTTAAGGGGGCATTATCAATATGATTTCTCTCAGATTATCTGGCTTAAATTAGTACCAGAAAAATGGCGAAATAAAGTCAATCGACACTGTATGACTCAAAAAAACGATTTTAACAAATGGGGCTCATATGAAAAAGAAGGATTAATTCATGATGAAAAACAAAATGATTTTGAACCTGATTCATTACTGAATCAAGAATCTAAAAAATCATCTAATTTTAAAAAACATCATAGACATGATTTTTTCTCATATAAATCTATTAATTATGAAGAGAAGAAAGACTCATATATTTATAGATCACCATTACAAATAAATAGTAAAGAAGATATTTTTGATAATTACAAGATAGATAAACGCAAATTTTTTGATATGCCAGACGGGCTACCTATTTATAATTATCTAGGAGAAAATGATATTATGGCTGAGGAGAAATTTCCAGATAGAAAATTTTGTAGGTGGAAAATGATTGATTTTTGCCTTAGAAATAATAAGGTCGAGATTCATTACTGGGCCAATAGCGGCACCAAGAATAAGAATCAAAAAATGAAGAGGGGTCCTTTTTCTTTACCAATTTATCAAAATTCAAAAATCAACCCATTCAAAAAAAAAAAAGATCCTTCTTTGACAAAAAAAAAAGATCCTTCTTTGACAAAAAAAAAAGATCCTTTTTTGACAAAAAAAAAAAGATCCTTCTTTGATTGGATGGAAATGAATGAGGAAATAGTAGGTCGTATTAGTTCGAATCCAGAACTAGAACTTTGGTTCTTCCCAGAATTTGTGCCACTATATAATGCATATAAGATTCAACCGGGGATCATACCAATAAAATTACTTCTTTTCAACTTTCATTTGAATGGAAATAAAAACATTAAGAAAAACATTACTGAAAGTAACCCTTTAATAGAATCAAAGAAAAAAAAAAGAATTCTTAGATTCGAGAATAGAAATCAAGAAGAAAAAGATCCTCTAAACCAAGGGGAAGGGGCTCCTCTATCAGATGAAAATGGAGGTAGATCAGGCATAAAAAAACAACGTAGAAAAAAAAAGGCCAACATGAGCCCCGAAGCTATAGAGCTTTATTCCTTCCTAGAAAGTTTTTTCTATTTTCAATTGAGCTGGGAAAGGGTTCTAAATAAAAAAATGGTCAATAATATTAGAGCCTATTGTCTCCTGCTTAGATTGATAAATCCAAAGGACGTTGCTATATCCTATCTTAAACGGGGAGAACTGACTGTGGATATTTGGACTCTAAAAAGGCACACTCCTAGAGAATTAAGTACAAGCGGAACATTGATTATCGAACCGACTTATCCTTATCCGTCTATAAAAAACGATGGACAATTGATTCTATATCAAACCATAGGTATTTTTTTGGTTCATAAGAATAAATACCTTCATAAGAATAAATACCAAAGGAATCAAAAATTTCGAGAATGGTTTGATAAGAATCAATTTGATGAATCCATTTTAAGACATCAAAAAATGACTCAAAATAGAGACAAAAATCATTATGATTTCTTTGTTCCTGAAACTATTTTATCCCCTAAAGGCCGTAGAGAATTACGAATTCTATATTTTTTAAACTCAAGGGATAGAAATGATATACATAGAAATCCGGTATTTTGCAATCAGGTAAAAAACTGTGGTCAAGTTTTAAATAGAGGCAAATATCTCGGTATCGATAAAAATAAACTAATTAAAATGAAGTTCTTTCTTTGGCCCAATTATCGACTAGAAGATTTAGCTTGTATGAATCGCTATTGGTTTAATACTCATAATGGCAGTCGTTTCAGTATGGTCAGGATACATATGTATCCACGGTTGAAAATTTGTTAGTTACAAGTCCATTTACATGAATTTTGCCATATATACATATATTATTAGGTAATAGAATACGTCGGCTATATGAAAACAAATAGATAGACGCGAGGATTGTCTTACATTCCATCCTGAAAGAGGATACTAATTTAATGACATACATATTATCAATTAGATCTATAAATAAATGAACAAAATCTTCTTATTTTATTTGTATAGGAATACAAAAAAAGATAAGAAGATTTTGTTCATTTATTTATTTTATAAAATAGGAAGTTTATAATGAACTTAAGGTCATTCTGTATATCAAAATGACTAATATTATTATTACTGATTAATCAAATTCACATCAAAAAATGAGAAATTATAAAAGGGGATAAGATTTTGTTTTATGGTAAAAAATTCATTCATCTCAGTTATTTTTCAAGAAAAAAAAGAAGAAAAGCGGGGGTCTGTTGACTTTCAAATAGTAAGTTTCACCAATAAGATACGAAGACTTACTTCCCATTTGGAATTGCACAGAAAAGACTATTCATCTCAGAGAGGTCTACGAAAAATTCTGGGAAAACGTCAACGGCTGCTGTCTTACTTATCAAAGAAAAATCGAGTACGCTATAAAGAATTAATTAGTGAGTTGGATATTCGGGAGTTAAAAAATCGTTAATTTAAAAATTTTTACTTAGTTTTTTCATTTATTGGATCTTGAGAATTTTGATAAACTTCTTTTCGTTTTCAGCAATTCATGTAAGAATGAATCGAGGAAAAACTTATGAATAGACCAGCTACAGAAAGAGACCTTATGATAGTCAATATGGGACCTCACCACCCATCAATGCACGGTGTTCTTCGTCTCATTGTTACCCTAGACGGTGAAAATGTTGTTGACTGCGAACCAATATTAGGTTATTTACACAGAGGAATGGAAAAAATTGCGGAAAACCGAACAATTATACAATTTTTACCTTATGTAACACGTTGGGATTATTTAGCTACTATGTTCACAGAAGCAATAACCGTAAATGGACCAGAACAATTGGGAAATATTCAAGTGCCTAAAAGAGCGAGCTATATCAGAGTCATTATGTTGGAGTTAAGTCGTCTAGTTTCTCATCTGTTATGGCTTGGACCTTTTATGGCGGATATTGGCGCACAGACCCCTTTTTTCTATATTTTCAGAGAAAGAGAATTAGTATATGATCTATTCGAAGCTGCGACTGGGATGAGAATGATGCATAATTATTTTCGTATCGGAGGAGTAGCAGCCGACCTGCCTTATGGCTGGATAGATAAATGTTTGGATTTCTGCGATTATTTTTTAACAGGAGTTGTTGAATATCAAAAACTTATTACGCGAAATCCCATTTTTTTAGAACGAGTTGAAGGAGTAGGCATTATTAGTGGAGAAGAAGCAATAAATTGGGGTTTATCCGGACCGATGCTACGAGCATCTGGAATACAATGGGATCTTCGTAAAGTTGATCATTATGAGTGTTACGACGAATTTCATTGGGAAATCCAGTGGCAAAAAGAAGGAGACTCGTTAGCTCGTTATTTAGTCCGAATCAGTGAAATGACGGAATCCATAAAAATAATTCAACAGGCCCTGGAAGGAATTCCAGGGGGTCCCTATGAGAATTTAGAAATCCGATGCTTTGATAGAGAAAGGGATCCAGAATGGAATGATTTTGAATATCGATTCATTAGTAAAAAACCTTCTCCCACATTTGAATTGCCGAAGCAAGAACTTTATGCGAGAGTTGAAGCCCCAAAGGGAGAATTGGGAATTTTTCTAATAGGGGACAAAAGTTGTTTTCCTTGGAGATGGAAAATTCGCCCGCCGGGTTTTATCAATTTGCAAATTCTTCCTCAGTTAGTTAAAGGAATGAAATTGGCTGATATTATGACGATACTAGGTAGCATAGATATCATTATGGGAGAAGTTGATCGTTGAAATGATAGTTTATACAACAGAAACAGAAATAGAAGTACAAGATATTCATTCTTTTTCCAGATTGGAATTTTTCAAAGAGGTCTATGGAATCGTATGGATCTTTGTCCCTATTTTGACTCTTGTATTGGGGATCACAGTAGGCGTACTGGTAATTGTATGGTTAGAAAGAGAGATATCCGCAGGAATACAACAACGTATTGGGCCTGAATACGCCGGTCCTTTGGGAATTCTTCAAGCTCTAGCAGATGGGACAAAACTGCTTTTCAAAGAGAATCTTTTTCCAGCTAGAGGAAATACCCGTTTATTCAGTATTGGACCATCTATAGCAGTCATATCTATTTTACTAAGTTTTTTAGTAATTCCTTTTAGCTATCATCTTGTTTTAGCTGATCTCAATATCGGTATTTTTTTATGGATTGCCATTTCAAGTATTGCCCCTGTTGGCCTTCTTATGTCAGGATACGGATCGAATAATAAATATTCCTTTTTAGGTGGTTTACGAGCTGCTGCTCAATCGATTAGTTATGAAATACCATTAACTTTATGTGTTTTATCAATATCTCTACGTGCGATTCGTTGAAATACAAACTTTTCTTTCTTTTCCCTATTCATTCTTTTCTTTCGCTTTAGAAAACAAAACAAGTTGAACGAATTGAATAGATATTCTTTATTATCCTTTTGGTTGATAAAGTAAATTAGATAGTTATATATGAGTGAAAGAAAGCAGCTTATCAATTTGCAGTAAAAAAAAAAAAAATGGAGTCTCATTTCCTATGTACAAGACAAGAGTTAAGTGGAAATAAACATAAGCGGAAGAGGTCCTTTACCCCAAGACTGGTTGATTAGACAACCCAGCTTGAAGCGGGCTCAAAAGATCAACCGTATGGCCTTTTCACTATCCTTTGTATGAATTACCTACCATACATGTATTATCAAACGAAACGGGCGATTGAACAAAAAATGAGTGGATGATTAGGAACACAAAAATGCACAAAGGATTAGTAATGGAGATTATGGAAATTTTCTAAAAAGATATTTCTGCATAACATAAAAAGAATACTAATTGGGGCTTTAAATTGGTAGAAATGATAAGGCAGTACTTCCCGCGATTCCGATCCAGAGTATGCTCCTATCCACCCATTAAAGCAATGACTATCAGGAAAAAAATAATCCTTTCTTTTTGATTTTTGTTTTAGCCCCTTCTCTTATATCGGTTTTATAAGAAAGAAGAATAGGAACGAAAAACAAACAAGAGAAAAAAAAAAGAAATCTTTTTTATTCCGTCTTTTTCATATATTTAGCATAGATTTAGAGAGATATAATTTGTCTCATGATTCATTAGCTAATGTAACGTCTAATTCCTTTTCGTAATCGAAAATGATGGGTTGAAATAAACTATTTATTGATATTTCTGAAAGGAGTTTTTTATTTAAGGATTAAGTTATTACTCAACAAAGTCAAATTATTAACGGGTGAGATCAATTCGGAAGCGCCTTTTTTGATTATTCTTTTAGAGTATAGCAGACGGAATTCCATTGGTATAATTTTGGACCCTCAAATAGATTTTGACTCTTTCTATTCTACAACCATAGCTAGCTAAATAGTAAATAATACTGATCTGGTCCTTAGATTTTTTTTGACCCACGAGGAGCCGTATGAGGCGAAAACCTCATGTACGGTTCTGGAATAGCGGTGGGAACAGTGATGTTATCACCGACTATGATTATCTAACAGTTCAAGTACAGTTGATATAGTTGAGGCGCAGTCAAAATATGGTTTTTGGGGATGGAATTTGTGGCGTCAGCCTATAGGATTTCTCGTTTTTCTAATTTCTGCCCTAGCCGAATGCGAGAGATTACCCTTTGATTTACCAGAAGCGGAGGAAGAATTAGTAGCAGGTTATCAAACCGAATATTCGGGTATCAAATTTGGTTTATTTTATGTTGCTTCCTATCTAAATCTATTACTTTCTTCGTTATTTGTAACGGTTCTTTACTTGGGTGGTTGGAATATTTCCATTCCATACATATTTGTTCCTGAGCTATTTGAAATAAATAAAGTGGATGGAATCTTTGGAACTACAATTGGTATCTTTATTACATTAGCTAAAACTTATTTGTTCTTGTTTATTTCTATCACAACAAGATGGACTTTACCTAGGTTAAGAATGGACCAACTTTTAAATCTTGGATGGAAATTTCTTTTACCAATATCTCTCGGTAATCTATTATTAACAACCTCTTTTCAACTTTTTTCACTGTAAATAGCAAACAATAGACTTGGTTCAAGTTCAAACAAGAGAAAGAAACGAAGATCAAACTATTCATATAGATTCCTGATATGTTCCCTATGGTAACTGGGTTCATGAATTTTGGTTTAAATTAAAAGAATGAGATAAGGTCTTTCTCTTTGTTTGGCCAATAATGAAAAATTCAACTAGAAATTCATTGGTTGATGAGAATTTCGACTTTTTTATTAAAAATCTATCAATAGAGTCGTAATTTTTTCGAAATATATACTTTCAAAAAATATCCTTATTCTTTCTTAATTTAAGAAAATAAAAGAATCAAAAAAGAAACTGTCCAACAATTGTACCCATATCATACCTAATAGATTAGAATTGAATTCAATTAGGAACCTATCATAAAATGAAAATCAAAAAAACCTTTAGTTTTTTCCCGGTCGGGTCAATACGATCATGAAAAGCATTTCAATTTATCTCCTATTTTACATATAATGGATTTGCCTGGACCAATACACGATTTTCTTATAGTTTTACTGGGATCGGGTCTTATATTAGGGGGACTGGGAGTAGTATTACTTACCAATCCAATTTATTCTGCCTTTTCGTTGGGATTGGTTCTTGTTTGTATATCCTTATTCTATATTCTTTCAAATTCACATTTTGTAGCCGCTGCCCAGCTCCTTATTTATGTAGGAGCCATAAATGTTTTAATCATATTTGCTGTCATGTTCATGAAGGGTTCAGAATATTACAAGGATTTGAATCTGTCGATCGTTGGGGATGGGGTTACTTCACTGGTTTGTACAAGTATTCTTCTTTCGCTAATTACTACTATTTTCGATACGTCATGGTACGGGATTATTTGGACTACAAGATCAAACCAACTTATAGAACAAGATTTGATAAGTAATAGTCAACAAATTGGAATTCATTTATCAACAGATTTTTTTCTTCCGTTTGAACTGATTTCAATAATTCTTTTAGTTGGTTTGATAGGCGCAATTGCTGTGGCTCGTCAGTAATAAATCGTTATAACTAGCAACAGCAAACAATCCAAATTTCACTTTCTTCTATGTTATCCCACCTATTTCACAAAAATTCTATTTGAATACTGTTCATGTCTAAAAGGGAGATTCTTTTATTTGATCTATTTTCAATACATTCTTTTGTTCCGTACTTGTTTTGTTCTATTCTAGTCAATCTCGAATCTGTTGAATTTTTGTTCATATTGAAATGAACCAACATTGATAAGGAGTTGGTCAATGATGCTCGAACATGTACTTGTTTTGAGTGCCTATTTATTTTCTATCGGTATTTATGGATTAATCACGAGTCGAAACATGGTTAGGGCTCTTATGTGTCTTGAACTTATATTGAATGCAGTTAATATCAATTTTGTAACATTTTCTGATTTTTTTGATAGTCGCCAGTTAAAGGGAGATATTTTCTCAATTTTTGTTATAGCTATTGCAGCCGCTGAAGCAGCTATTGGGTTGGCTATTGTTTCGTCAATTTATCGTAACAGAAAATCAACGCGTATCAATCAATCGACTTTATTGAATAAGTAGGAATAATAAATTGAATAAGTAGGAATAATAATCAAAATTAGAATATCCACCAATTTGAATTAGCATGTAGAATATGTTAGAATCTAGATTCTATTTACGAAAACGTAATAAATCAAAGTATCTTAGCCACTTCTCATGAGCTGATCCAGAAGTCCATTGATTAGAAAATTTCTGGTAAATCGTTGATTCATCTGGCGTTTAAATATATGATTCATTTACAAGTTTACTAGATCGAAATTTGATAACGTTCAAAAATTCATAGATCCCATGTCACATTCAGTAAAAATTTATGATACATGCATAGGGTGTACCCAATGTGTCCGAGCGTGCCCCACCGATGTGTTAGAAATGATACCTTGGGATGGATGCAAAGCTAAACAAATTGCTTCCGCCCCAAGAACAGAAGACTGTGTTGGTTGTAAGAGATGTGAATCTGCCTGTCCAACGGATTTCTTGAGTGTTCGAGTTTATTTATGGCATGAAACAACTCGAAGTATGGGTCTAGCTTATTGATATGTTCCGTAAAACCCACTTGAATACATTTTGAATACATTTTCTTTTTTACTGAAAAAACCCGTACTCAAAAAAAAAGAATAAAGATTCTATTTTCGAGCGCGGGTTTTTCTGGTCCAAGTGTATCTTGTCTTTACCACGAATTATTTTCCTTGGTTAACAATAATTGTAGTTTTGCCAATATCTGCGGGCTCTTTAATTTTCTTTCTTCCTCATAGAGGAAATAAGCTAATTAGGTGGTATACCATTTCTATATCCACCTTAGAACTACTTCTAATGACCTATGTATTTTGTTATCATTTCCAATTGGACGATCAATTAATCCAGCTGGCGGAAGATTATAAATGGATCAATTTTTTTGATTTTTACTGGAGATTGGGAATAGATGGACTTTCTATAGGACCTATTTTACTGACAGGATTTATCACAACTTTAGCTACTTTAGCGGCTTGGCCAGTTACTCGGGATTCCCGACTATTCCATTTCCTGATGTTAGCAATGTACAGTGGTCAAATAGGATCATTTTCTTCTCGAGACCTTTTGCTTTTTTTCATCATGTGGGAGTTAGAATTAATTCCTGTTTATCTACTTCTATCTATGTGGGGGGGAAAGAAACGTCTGTATTCAGCTACAAAGTTTATTTTGTACACTGCGGGAGGTTCCATTTTTCTATTAGTAGGGGTTTTGGGTATCGGTTTATATGGTTCTAATGAACCAACATTCAATTTTGAAACATTAGCTAATCAATCGTATCCTCTCGCACTGGAAATAATATTCTATATTGGATTTCTTATTGCTTTTGCTGTCAAATCACCGATTATACCCTTACATACATGGTTACCAGACACCCATGGGGAGGCACATTATAGTACTTGTATGCTTCTAGCCGGAATCTTATTAAAAATGGGAGCATATGGATTAGTTCGGATCAATATGGAATTATTACCCCATGCTCATTCTATATTTTCTCCCTGGTTGATGATAGTAGGCACAATGCAAATAATTTATGCAGCTTCAACATCTCTTGCTCAACGTAATTTAAAAAAAAGAATAGCCTATTCCTCTGTATCTCATATGGGTTTCATAATTATAGGAATTGGCTCTATAAACGATACGGGACTCAACGGAGCCTTTTTACAAATAATATCTCATGGATTTATTGGCGCTGCACTTTTTTTCTTGGCAGGAACGAGTTATGATAGAATACGTCTTGTTTATCTCGACGAAATGGGCGGAATGGCTCTTCCAATTCCAAAAATGTTTACGATGTTCAGTATCTTATCGATGGCTTCTCTTGCATTACCGGGCATGAGTGGTTTTGTTGCAGAATTGATAGTCTTTTTTGGAATAATTAGCAGTCAAAAATTTTTTTTAATGCCAAAAATCTTAATTATTTTTGTAATGGCAATTGGAATGATATTAACTCCTATTTATTTATTATCTATGTTACGTCAAATATTCTACGGATACAAGCTATTTAATGCTCCAAACTCCTCTTTTTTTGATTCTGGACCAAGAGAGTTATTTGTTTCGATCTCTATCTTTCTACCCGTAATAGGTATTGGTATTTATCCGGATTTCGTTTTATCACTATCGGGTGAGAAAGTCGAAGCTATTCTAGCTAATTATTTTTATAGATAGGTTTTAGGAATCAAAAAAAGAAATCCTATTTAAAATAATTTTGAAAATGATTCGCTTTACAATTGAAAAAGGTGAAAAAAAAAAATTCTTTTTAAAGAAAGTAAAAATAAAATTGAATTTGAATCAGATATGTTTGGCCTTTGTGAGAACCTTTTGAATCAAGTACAAGTAGCGGAGTGATTCAAAAGGTTCTTTTCTTGGCGGCTTACATTAAGTTTTCTTATGTATATTCTATGCTGTCCTATGTTTGTATTTGTTCTGCTTTTTCATTCAATTCGATGTTAATGGAAATGAACCATAGCTATGTAAACCTATTCCTAATAGATTGACCCCAAAATAGCATATCCAAATTATAAGAAAGCCCGCGGAAGCCACAATTGCAGAATTTACACCTTCCAAATTTTGATTTGTTCGGGTATGTAAATAAATCGCGAATATGGTCCAAGTAATAAATGCCCAAGTTTCCTTGGGATCCCAATTCCAATATGATCCCCATGCCTCATTAGCCCATACTGCTCCCGAAAGAATCCCTATGGTTAAAAAGAGAAACCCGAGACTAATAATACGATAACTCCAATAATCCAATTGTTGAACCAATTGATACCTGTAATAATTTCGAGAATAAACAAAATAAGTGTTTAGTAAAACATTCTTTCTCTCATCCAGGTATTTCATTTCCCCAAAGGAAAATGCCGTATTTAATAAAATATTGCTTTTGCTAAAAATCTTTATGACTTTTCGAAATGTAATGACTAGAAGGGCTACTGATAATAATGATCCACATAAAAGAGCTGCATAGCCAAATACCATCATACTTACGTGCATCATTAACCACTGGGATTGGAGAGCAGGTACTAATAGCGCGGATTGATGCATTTTGGTTAAAAGACCCGAAGTAACAAAGCCTTGGGTAAAAATAGCACTTGATGCGGTTATTGCACTTAAAGCATTTTTATGCTTTTTAAAATGAAAATAGGAAACCATATGAATAATGGAGAAACTCCATGAAAGAAAGATTAATGATTCATATAAATTACTTAATGGAAAATGCCCCGAATAAATCCAACGAGTGACTAATAATCCTGTTATACAGAAAAGGGTGGCTATCATACCCCTTTCTGATGAATCATATAGTCCTACGACTTCATCGACTAATAAAGTTAAAAAATGAATTGTAATTACAATTGAAACGATCGAAAAGGATATATGAGTTAATATATGTTCTAAAATTGAAAAAATCATAAAATAAAGATTATGAAAAAAGGAGAAGAGAAGGTTTCTCGATTATTATTATATGGAATGGAAATTCGGAATTTTTTTATTTTATTATAGGATTTATATTATACCTTTTTTATAAGACGCTATGCCGCCACTCGGACTCGAACCGAGATGCTCTAGCACTGCTTCCTAAGAGCAGCGTGTCTACCAATTTCACCATAGCGGCTTGCTCAAAATAATAATAACTCATGTTTTATTCATATTCAACCGTCGAGATTGAATGAAGGGGTCAATCCAATGCAATATTGATTTTGTAGGAAGCTTTAAAATTGATGAATAAAAACAGGTTTCATTTCAATAGAAGTTTGAGGGTTAAAAAAAGAATCTTTATTATCCTTTTTTTATTTAATTAAAAATTTCTAGTTTCTAAAGTAAAGTAGCAAGAACGGAAGTTTTGTAGTTCCTGTTTTACTAAAATCGAACTTTTTCGTTCTAACTAAAAAACGAAAAAGTTGTGACTTCCATTCATGAATAGAGCTCAAAATGTTATTTATCATTTCCGTTTGTTAATAATTCATTTGATTTACATATAATATGATTTTTATGAATGAATCATTGAATAAAGAAGATGGTTTTGAGTATCACAATTTAAACATGGCATCTACAGATTTAAAAGGATTTCTAATTTAAAATTCGAAAAAAATGACTTGCTTCATCTTCCCATACAAACATAGGATTTTTTTTCACTTTAAATTGAGGCATTATTTGTGTATCCACTAAATAGGAAAAGGTCTCTTTCCCAATTGGGTTTATGGGAAGGATATATAGTAATTCAGAGTAATACTACTTTAGATTCAGAAAGTTACAAAATGAAAACTTCATCAATGAGTTTCAAGAACCCATTGATTTTGACTAAACTAAGGATCTTATATATCTTCTGCTATAATAATAATAAATTATAGATAATAAATACGATATAGAAAATAGAAATAAAACACTAACAAGTTATTATAATACACAAATAGGAATAGGCGATGGGGAAATAAGAATCCCCCACCCCGAAAAAAAAAAGAAAAGATGAACTCAACTAATTACAAAATTATTCAAAAATGAAAAGTAAATTACTACTAAAAAATAAAAAAAGAAATACATAAAAAATGAAAAATAATAGATAAGTAGAAAAAAAATTATTCAAGCCCCTTCATAAAAAGTATCTATATAAGCACGATTATATGACCAATTATATAAAAAAAAAATTGATTATTTTGTCCCAAATTTTTCTATTAGGTCCTCTTTTCACAAAAAAAATTAAAGAAGTTGAAATTTTGTAAAGACGAATAAAAAGGATGCTATAAATATTCCAAAAAAAGCTATACTGATTGAAAAAATTGCATTTGTGAAAAATTCATACCAATCTACAGAATCTTTTGAATTTTGATGTAAAAGATAAATAGCTGGAGTTAACAATTTAGATAATATATCTAAATGAATTTCTTGTTGATTGAAAGGAATTCCTATAACTCCAATAAAGAGAGTAAATAGAACCAATAAAAGGATAGAAAATAGCATAGTATTATCCGATTCATGAGGATAATAAAAAGTTTTATTAGATTCAAAATGAGTAATAGTCAGAAAAGCCTCCCTTTTGACTTTACTCCGAATTTCATATGGCTTCTTCCAAAACAAAAAAGTATGTTGGTTATTATTAGTTGTTAATAAAGAGAATAATAGCGTTCCTACTAAAAAAGCCGTTTTTGTAATTGGCACATGTTTTCTTAAACCGCCCATAAAAACAAGATTCTGGCTTTTATACGGAGAATATCCAACAACAGCTTCCATTGAATGAATAATTGATTCAGATCCTAAAAACAATAATGCTTTCGAATAGGCATGAGTAATCAAATGATATAAAGCGGCTTGATAAGATCCCATGCCCAAAGCTAACATTATATAACCCAATTGAGACATTGTAGAATAGGCTAAGCCTCTCTTAATATCTTTTTGAGCAACAGCTAAAGTAGCCCCTAAGAGTACTGTTACTATGCCTATGAAAGATATTAGCTTCATTATGGAAGGTATGAATATAAAAATAGGTACAAAGCGGGCTACAAGAAAAATCCCCGCTGCTACCATAGTAGCAGCATGAATAAGAGCCGAAATAGGAGTAGGTCCTTCCATAGCATCAGGTAAGCATACATGAAGGGGAAATTGTGCGGATTTAGCAATTGCGCCACCAAATAAAAGAAAGGCACATAAAGTAAGAAATAAAAACTGACCCTGATTTTTTGAAATTAAAATAAAGTTATTGCATAGTTCGAACAAATCTTGAAATTAAAAACTGCCTATTATCCAATAAAGGCCTAAGATTCCTAATAATAATCCAAAATCGCCTATATGATTAGTTACAAATGCTTTTTGACAAGCATTTGCTGCAAGGGGTCGTGTGAACCAAAAACCTATTAATAGATAAGAACACATTCCAACCAGTTCCCAATAAATATAAATTTGTATCAAATTAGAACTAGTAACTAATCCCAACATTGAAGTATTGAATAAACTCAGATAAGCAAAAAATCTCAAATATCCCTGATCATGAGACATATAATTGTCACTATAAATAAGAACAAAAATTCCAACAGTAGTTATTAATATTAACATAATGGAAGTAAGTGAATCAAGAAAGTAGCCGAACTCAAAAGATAAATCATTATTGATGGCCCAAGACCATACATATTGATATGTGTAACTTCTATTAATTTGTTGAATAGATAGATCAACCGAAAAAAGCATAACTATACTTAACAATAAAATACTGGGAAAAGCCCACATGCGGCGAAGGTTTTTTGTTGATGTCGGAAAAAGCAGAAGTCCTACTCCTATTAAAATAGGAAGTGGAACCAAAGGTATGATCCATGAATATTTATATGTATACTCCATAAAAATTTTTTTTTCTTACTTAATACTTAATAATTTTCTTGAAGACTTTTATTCTTGTTCATTCCAATAAATAAGATTTACGCTTATTTTATAAAAAAAAAGTGTTTGATATTTTTATTTCCGTTCTTTACATATTATTATTAATATAACGAAAAAATTTGTGAAAAATAAAAAAGATTTCTTTTTTTTGAAAACAGTCTATTTTATAAATATTGAAATTTAGAAGTATAGAAGAATTCAAATTGAGAGGAATAAAATGAAAAGTAAAGTATATATTTTTTTTATAAATGTCTTTCACATACTAGTATAGTACTAAATCATTTCTTTTTTTCGAATGGCAGTTCCAAAAAAACGTACTTCTATATCAAAAAAGCGTATTCGTAAAAATATTTGGAAAAAGAAAGGGTATCGAGCAGCGTTGAAAGCTTTTTCATTAGCAAAATCTCTTTCTACAGGAAATTCAAAAAGTTTTTTTTCTATGTCAAATACAAATAAATAAATAAAAAATGCTTGAATAATTTTTTTTCTACTTATCTATTATTTTTCATTTTTTATGTATTTCTTTTTTTATTTTTTAGTAGTAATTTACTTTTCATTTTTGAATAATTTTGTAATTAGTTGAGTTCATCTTTTCTTTTTTTTTTCGGGGTGGGGGATTCTTATTTCCCCATCGCCTATTCCTATTTGTGTATTATAATAACTTGTTAGTGTTTTATTTCTATTTTCTATATCGTATTTATTATCTATAATTTATTATTATTATAGCAGAAGATATATAAGATCCTTAGTTTAGTCAAAATCAATGGGTTCTTGAAACTCATTGATGAAGTTTTCATTTTGTAACTTTCTGAATCTAAAGTAGTATTACTCTGAATTACTATATATCCTTCCCATAAACCCAATTGGGAAAGAGACCTTTTCCTATTTAGTGGATACACAAATAATGCCTCAATTTAAAGTGAAAAAAAATCCTATGTTTGTATGGGAAGATGAAGCAAGTCATTTTTTTCGAATTTTAAATTAGAAATCCTTTTAAATCTGTAGATGCCATGTTTAAATTGTGATACTCAAAACCATCTTCTTTATTCAATGATTCATTCATAAAAATCATATTATATGTAAATCAAATGAATTATTAACAAACGGAAATGATAAATAACATTTTGAGCTCTATTCATGAATGGAAGTCACAACTTTTTCGTTTTTTAGTTAGAACGAAAAAGTTCGATTTTAGTAAAACAGGAACTACAAAACTTCCGTTCTTGCTACTTTACTTTAGAAACTAGAAATTTTTAATTAAATAAAAAAAGGATAATAAAGATTCTTTTTTTAACCCTCAAACTTCTATTGAAATGAAACCTGTTTTTATTCATCAATTTTAAAGCTTCCTACAAAATCAATATTGCATTGGATTGACCCCTTCATTCAATCTCGACGGTTGAATATGAATAAAACATGAGTTATTATTATTTTGAGCAAGCCGCTATGGTGAAATTGGTAGACACGCTGCTCTTAGGAAGCAGTGCTAGAGCATCTCGGTTCGAGTCCGAGTGGCGGCATAGCGTCTTATAAAAAAGGTATAATATAAATCCTATAATAAAATAAAAAAATTCCGAATTTCCATTCCATATAATAATAATCGAGAAACCTTCTCTTCTCCTTTTTTCATAATCTTTATTTTATGATTTTTTCAATTTTAGAACATATATTAACTCATATATCCTTTTCGATCGTTTCAATTGTAATTACAATTCATTTTTTAACTTTATTAGTCGATGAAGTCGTAGGACTATATGATTCATCAGAAAGGGGTATGATAGCCACCCTTTTCTGTATAACAGGATTATTAGTCACTCGTTGGATTTATTCGGGGCATTTTCCATTAAGTAATTTATATGAATCATTAATCTTTCTTTCATGGAGTTTCTCCATTATTCATATGGTTTCCTATTTTCATTTTAAAAAGCATAAAAATGCTTTAAGTGCAATAACCGCATCAAGTGCTATTTTTACCCAAGGCTTTGTTACTTCGGGTCTTTTAACCAAAATGCATCAATCCGCGCTATTAGTACCTGCTCTCCAATCCCAGTGGTTAATGATGCACGTAAGTATGATGGTATTTGGCTATGCAGCTCTTTTATGTGGATCATTATTATCAGTAGCCCTTCTAGTCATTACATTTCGAAAAGTCATAAAGATTTTTAGCAAAAGCAATATTTTATTAAATACGGCATTTTCCTTTGGGGAAATGAAATACCTGGATGAGAGAAAGAATGTTTTACTAAACACTTATTTTGTTTATTCTCGAAATTATTACAGGTATCAATTGGTTCAACAATTGGATTATTGGAGTTATCGTATTATTAGTCTCGGGTTTCTCTTTTTAACCATAGGGATTCTTTCGGGAGCAGTATGGGCTAATGAGGCATGGGGATCATATTGGAATTGGGATCCCAAGGAAACTTGGGCATTTATTACTTGGACCATATTCGCGATTTATTTACATACCCGAACAAATCAAAATTTGGAAGGTGTAAATTCTGCAATTGTGGCTTCCGCGGGCTTTCTTATAATTTGGATATGCTATTTTGGGGTCAATCTATTAGGAATAGGTTTACATAGCTATGGTTCATTTCCATTAACATCGAATTGAATGAAAAAGCAGAACAAATACAAACATAGGACAGCATAGAATATACATAAGAAAACTTAATGTAAGCCGCCAAGAAAAGAACCTTTTGAATCACTCCGCTACTTGTACTTGATTCAAAAGGTTCTCACAAAGGCCAAACATATCTGATTCAAATTCAATTTTATTTTTACTTTCTTTAAAAAGAATTTTTTTTTTTCACCTTTTTCAATTGTAAAGCGAATCATTTTCAAAATTATTTTAAATAGGATTTCTTTTTTTGATTCCTAAAACCTATCTATAAAAATAATTAGCTAGAATAGCTTCGACTTTCTCACCCGATAGTGATAAAACGAAATCCGGATAAATACCAATACCTATTACGGGTAGAAAGATAGAGATCGAAACAAATAACTCTCTTGGTCCAGAATCAAAAAAAGAGGAGTTTGGAGCATTAAATAGCTTGTATCCGTAGAATATTTGACGTAACATAGATAATAAATAAATAGGAGTTAATATCATTCCAATTGCCATTACAAAAATAATTAAGATTTTTGGCATTAAAAAAAATTTTTGACTGCTAATTATTCCAAAAAAGACTATCAATTCTGCAACAAAACCACTCATGCCCGGTAATGCAAGAGAAGCCATCGATAAGATACTGAACATCGTAAACATTTTTGGAATTGGAAGAGCCATTCCGCCCATTTCGTCGAGATAAACAAGACGTATTCTATCATAACTCGTTCCTGCCAAGAAAAAAAGTGCAGCGCCAATAAATCCATGAGATATTATTTGTAAAAAGGCTCCGTTGAGTCCCGTATCGTTTATAGAGCCAATTCCTATAATTATGAAACCCATATGAGATACAGAGGAATAGGCTATTCTTTTTTTTAAATTACGTTGAGCAAGAGATGTTGAAGCTGCATAAATTATTTGCATTGTGCCTACTATCATCAACCAGGGAGAAAATATAGAATGAGCATGGGGTAATAATTCCATATTGATCCGAACTAATCCATATGCTCCCATTTTTAATAAGATTCCGGCTAGAAGCATACAAGTACTATAATGTGCCTCCCCATGGGTGTCTGGTAACCATGTATGTAAGGGTATAATCGGTGATTTGACAGCAAAAGCAATAAGAAATCCAATATAGAATATTATTTCCAGTGCGAGAGGATACGATTGATTAGCTAATGTTTCAAAATTGAATGTTGGTTCATTAGAACCATATAAACCGATACCCAAAACCCCTACTAATAGAAAAATGGAACCTCCCGCAGTGTACAAAATAAACTTTGTAGCTGAATACAGACGTTTCTTTCCCCCCCACATAGATAGAAGTAGATAAACAGGAATTAATTCTAACTCCCACATGATGAAAAAAAGCAAAAGGTCTCGAGAAGAAAATGATCCTATTTGACCACTGTACATTGCTAACATCAGGAAATGGAATAGTCGGGAATCCCGAGTAACTGGCCAAGCCGCTAAAGTAGCTAAAGTTGTGATAAATCCTGTCAGTAAAATAGGTCCTATAGAAAGTCCATCTATTCCCAATCTCCAGTAAAAATCAAAAAAATTGATCCATTTATAATCTTCCGCCAGCTGGATTAATTGATCGTCCAATTGGAAATGATAACAAAATACATAGGTCATTAGAAGTAGTTCTAAGGTGGATATAGAAATGGTATACCACCTAATTAGCTTATTTCCTCTATGAGGAAGAAAGAAAATTAAAGAGCCCGCAGATATTGGCAAAACTACAATTATTGTTAACCAAGGAAAATAATTCGTGGTAAAGACAAGATACACTTGGACCAGAAAAACCCGCGCTCGAAAATAGAATCTTTATTCTTTTTTTTTGAGTACGGGTTTTTTCAGTAAAAAAGAAAATGTATTCAAAATGTATTCAAGTGGGTTTTACGGAACATATCAATAAGCTAGACCCATACTTCGAGTTGTTTCATGCCATAAATAAACTCGAACACTCAAGAAATCCGTTGGACAGGCAGATTCACATCTCTTACAACCAACACAGTCTTCTGTTCTTGGGGCGGAAGCAATTTGTTTAGCTTTGCATCCATCCCAAGGTATCATTTCTAACACATCGGTGGGGCACGCTCGGACACATTGGGTACACCCTATGCATGTATCATAAATTTTTACTGAATGTGACATGGGATCTATGAATTTTTGAACGTTATCAAATTTCGATCTAGTAAACTTGTAAATGAATCATATATTTAAACGCCAGATGAATCAACGATTTACCAGAAATTTTCTAATCAATGGACTTCTGGATCAGCTCATGAGAAGTGGCTAAGATACTTTGATTTATTACGTTTTCGTAAATAGAATCTAGATTCTAACATATTCTACATGCTAATTCAAATTGGTGGATATTCTAATTTTGATTATTATTCCTACTTATTCAATTTATTATTCCTACTTATTCAATAAAGTCGATTGATTGATACGCGTTGATTTTCTGTTACGATAAATTGACGAAACAATAGCCAACCCAATAGCTGCTTCAGCGGCTGCAATAGCTATAACAAAAATTGAGAAAATATCTCCCTTTAACTGGCGACTATCAAAAAAATCAGAAAATGTTACAAAATTGATATTAACTGCATTCAATATAAGTTCAAGACACATAAGAGCCCTAACCATGTTTCGACTCGTGATTAATCCATAAATACCGATAGAAAATAAATAGGCACTCAAAACAAGTACATGTTCGAGCATCATTGACCAACTCCTTATCAATGTTGGTTCATTTCAATATGAACAAAAATTCAACAGATTCGAGATTGACTAGAATAGAACAAAACAAGTACGGAACAAAAGAATGTATTGAAAATAGATCAAATAAAAGAATCTCCCTTTTAGACATGAACAGTATTCAAATAGAATTTTTGTGAAATAGGTGGGATAACATAGAAGAAAGTGAAATTTGGATTGTTTGCTGTTGCTAGTTATAACGATTTATTACTGACGAGCCACAGCAATTGCGCCTATCAAACCAACTAAAAGAATTATTGAAATCAGTTCAAACGGAAGAAAAAAATCTGTTGATAAATGAATTCCAATTTGTTGACTATTACTTATCAAATCTTGTTCTATAAGTTGGTTTGATCTTGTAGTCCAAATAATCCCGTACCATGACGTATCGAAAATAGTAGTAATTAGCGAAAGAAGAATACTTGTACAAACCAGTGAAGTAACCCCATCCCCAACGATCGACAGATTCAAATCCTTGTAATATTCTGAACCCTTCATGAACATGACAGCAAATATGATTAAAACATTTATGGCTCCTACATAAATAAGGAGCTGGGCAGCGGCTACAAAATGTGAATTTGAAAGAATATAGAATAAGGATATACAAACAAGAACCAATCCCAACGAAAAGGCAGAATAAATTGGATTGGTAAGTAATACTACTCCCAGTCCCCCTAATATAAGACCCGATCCCAGTAAAACTATAAGAAAATCGTGTATTGGTCCAGGCAAATCCATTATATGTAAAATAGGAGATAAATTGAAATGCTTTTCATGATCGTATTGACCCGACCGGGAAAAAACTAAAGGTTTTTTTGATTTTCATTTTATGATAGGTTCCTAATTGAATTCAATTCTAATCTATTAGGTATGATATGGGTACAATTGTTGGACAGTTTCTTTTTTGATTCTTTTATTTTCTTAAATTAAGAAAGAATAAGGATATTTTTTGAAAGTATATATTTCGAAAAAATTACGACTCTATTGATAGATTTTTAATAAAAAAGTCGAAATTCTCATCAACCAATGAATTTCTAGTTGAATTTTTCATTATTGGCCAAACAAAGAGAAAGACCTTATCTCATTCTTTTAATTTAAACCAAAATTCATGAACCCAGTTACCATAGGGAACATATCAGGAATCTATATGAATAGTTTGATCTTCGTTTCTTTCTCTTGTTTGAACTTGAACCAAGTCTATTGTTTGCTATTTACAGTGAAAAAAGTTGAAAAGAGGTTGTTAATAATAGATTACCGAGAGATATTGGTAAAAGAAATTTCCATCCAAGATTTAAAAGTTGGTCCATTCTTAACCTAGGTAAAGTCCATCTTGTTGTGATAGAAATAAACAAGAACAAATAAGTTTTAGCTAATGTAATAAAGATACCAATTGTAGTTCCAAAGATTCCATCCACTTTATTTATTTCAAATAGCTCAGGAACAAATATGTATGGAATGGAAATATTCCAACCACCCAAGTAAAGAACCGTTACAAATAACGAAGAAAGTAATAGATTTAGATAGGAAGCAACATAAAATAAACCAAATTTGATACCCGAATATTCGGTTTGATAACCTGCTACTAATTCTTCCTCCGCTTCTGGTAAATCAAAGGGTAATCTCTCGCATTCGGCTAGGGCAGAAATTAGAAAAACGAGAAATCCTATAGGCTGACGCCACAAATTCCATCCCCAAAAACCATATTTTGACTGCGCCTCAACTATATCAACTGTACTTGAACTGTTAGATAATCATAGTCGGTGATAACATCACTGTTCCCACCGCTATTCCAGAACCGTACATGAGGTTTTCGCCTCATACGGCTCCTCGTGGGTCAAAAAAAATCTAAGGACCAGATCAGTATTATTTACTATTTAGCTAGCTATGGTTGTAGAATAGAAAGAGTCAAAATCTATTTGAGGGTCCAAAATTATACCAATGGAATTCCGTCTGCTATACTCTAAAAGAATAATCAAAAAAGGCGCTTCCGAATTGATCTCACCCGTTAATAATTTGACTTTGTTGAGTAATAACTTAATCCTTAAATAAAAAACTCCTTTCAGAAATATCAATAAATAGTTTATTTCAACCCATCATTTTCGATTACGAAAAGGAATTAGACGTTACATTAGCTAATGAATCATGAGACAAATTATATCTCTCTAAATCTATGCTAAATATATGAAAAAGACGGAATAAAAAAGATTTCTTTTTTTTTTCTCTTGTTTGTTTTTCGTTCCTATTCTTCTTTCTTATAAAACCGATATAAGAGAAGGGGCTAAAACAAAAATCAAAAAGAAAGGATTATTTTTTTCCTGATAGTCATTGCTTTAATGGGTGGATAGGAGCATACTCTGGATCGGAATCGCGGGAAGTACTGCCTTATCATTTCTACCAATTTAAAGCCCCAATTAGTATTCTTTTTATGTTATGCAGAAATATCTTTTTAGAAAATTTCCATAATCTCCATTACTAATCCTTTGTGCATTTTTGTGTTCCTAATCATCCACTCATTTTTTGTTCAATCGCCCGTTTCGTTTGATAATACATGTATGGTAGGTAATTCATACAAAGGATAGTGAAAAGGCCATACGGTTGATCTTTTGAGCCCGCTTCAAGCTGGGTTGTCTAATCAACCAGTCTTGGGGTAAAGGACCTCTTCCGCTTATGTTTATTTCCACTTAACTCTTGTCTTGTACATAGGAAATGAGACTCCATTTTTTTTTTTTTTACTGCAAATTGATAAGCTGCTTTCTTTCACTCATATATAACTATCTAATTTACTTTATCAACCAAAAGGATAATAAAGAATATCTATTCAATTCGTTCAACTTGTTTTGTTTTCTAAAGCGAAAGAAAAGAATGAATAGGGAAAAGAAAGAAAAGTTTGTATTTCAACGAATCGCACGTAGAGATATTGATAAAACACATAAAGTTAATGGTATTTCATAACTAATCGATTGAGCAGCAGCTCGTAAACCACCTAAAAAGGAATATTTATTATTCGATCCGTATCCTGACATAAGAAGGCCAACAGGGGCAATACTTGAAATGGCAATCCATAAAAAAATACCGATATTGAGATCAGCTAAAACAAGATGATAGCTAAAAGGAATTACTAAAAAACTTAGTAAAATAGATATGACTGCTATAGATGGTCCAATACTGAATAAACGGGTATTTCCTCTAGCTGGAAAAAGATTCTCTTTGAAAAGCAGTTTTGTCCCATCTGCTAGAGCTTGAAGAATTCCCAAAGGACCGGCGTATTCAGGCCCAATACGTTGTTGTATTCCTGCGGATATCTCTCTTTCTAACCATACAATTACCAGTACGCCTACTGTGATCCCCAATACAAGAGTCAAAATAGGGACAAAGATCCATACGATTCCATAGACCTCTTTGAAAAATTCCAATCTGGAAAAAGAATGAATATCTTGTACTTCTATTTCTGTTTCTGTTGTATAAACTATCATTTCAACGATCAACTTCTCCCATAATGATATCTATGCTACCTAGTATCGTCATAATATCAGCCAATTTCATTCCTTTAACTAACTGAGGAAGAATTTGCAAATTGATAAAACCCGGCGGGCGAATTTTCCATCTCCAAGGAAAACAACTTTTGTCCCCTATTAGAAAAATTCCCAATTCTCCCTTTGGGGCTTCAACTCTCGCATAAAGTTCTTGCTTCGGCAATTCAAATGTGGGAGAAGGTTTTTTACTAATGAATCGATATTCAAAATCATTCCATTCTGGATCCCTTTCTCTATCAAAGCATCGGATTTCTAAATTCTCATAGGGACCCCCTGGAATTCCTTCCAGGGCCTGTTGAATTATTTTTATGGATTCCGTCATTTCACTGATTCGGACTAAATAACGAGCTAACGAGTCTCCTTCTTTTTGCCACTGGATTTCCCAATGAAATTCGTCGTAACACTCATAATGATCAACTTTACGAAGATCCCATTGTATTCCAGATGCTCGTAGCATCGGTCCGGATAAACCCCAATTTATTGCTTCTTCTCCACTAATAATGCCTACTCCTTCAACTCGTTCTAAAAAAATGGGATTTCGCGTAATAAGTTTTTGATATTCAACAACTCCTGTTAAAAAATAATCGCAGAAATCCAAACATTTATCTATCCAGCCATAAGGCAGGTCGGCTGCTACTCCTCCGATACGAAAATAATTATGCATCATTCTCATCCCAGTCGCAGCTTCGAATAGATCATATACTAATTCTCTTTCTCTGAAAATATAGAAAAAAGGGGTCTGTGCGCCAATATCCGCCATAAAAGGTCCAAGCCATAACAGATGAGAAACTAGACGACTTAACTCCAACATAATGACTCTGATATAGCTCGCTCTTTTAGGCACTTGAATATTTCCCAATTGTTCTGGTCCATTTACGGTTATTGCTTCTGTGAACATAGTAGCTAAATAATCCCAACGTGTTACATAAGGTAAAAATTGTATAATTGTTCGGTTTTCCGCAATTTTTTCCATTCCTCTGTGTAAATAACCTAATATTGGTTCGCAGTCAACAACATTTTCACCGTCTAGGGTAACAATGAGACGAAGAACACCGTGCATTGATGGGTGGTGAGGTCCCATATTGACTATCATAAGGTCTCTTTCTGTAGCTGGTCTATTCATAAGTTTTTCCTCGATTCATTCTTACATGAATTGCTGAAAACGAAAAGAAGTTTATCAAAATTCTCAAGATCCAATAAATGAAAAAACTAAGTAAAAATTTTTAAATTAACGATTTTTTAACTCCCGAATATCCAACTCACTAATTAATTCTTTATAGCGTACTCGATTTTTCTTTGATAAGTAAGACAGCAGCCGTTGACGTTTTCCCAGAATTTTTCGTAGACCTCTCTGAGATGAATAGTCTTTTCTGTGCAATTCCAAATGGGAAGTAAGTCTTCGTATCTTATTGGTGAAACTTACTATTTGAAAGTCAACAGACCCCCGCTTTTCTTCTTTTTTTTCTTGAAAAATAACTGAGATGAATGAATTTTTTACCATAAAACAAAATCTTATCCCCTTTTATAATTTCTCATTTTTTGATGTGAATTTGATTAATCAGTAATAATAATATTAGTCATTTTGATATACAGAATGACCTTAAGTTCATTATAAACTTCCTATTTTATAAAATAAATAAATGAACAAAATCTTCTTATCTTTTTTTGTATTCCTATACAAATAAAATAAGAAGATTTTGTTCATTTATTTATAGATCTAATTGATAATATGTATGTCATTAAATTAGTATCCTCTTTCAGGATGGAATGTAAGACAATCCTCGCGTCTATCTATTTGTTTTCATATAGCCGACGTATTCTATTACCTAATAATATATGTATATATGGCAAAATTCATGTAAATGGACTTGTAACTAACAAATTTTCAACCGTGGATACATATGTATCCTGACCATACTGAAACGACTGCCATTATGAGTATTAAACCAATAGCGATTCATACAAGCTAAATCTTCTAGTCGATAATTGGGCCAAAGAAAGAACTTCATTTTAATTAGTTTATTTTTATCGATACCGAGATATTTGCCTCTATTTAAAACTTGACCACAGTTTTTTACCTGATTGCAAAATACCGGATTTCTATGTATATCATTTCTATCCCTTGAGTTTAAAAAATATAGAATTCGTAATTCTCTACGGCCTTTAGGGGATAAAATAGTTTCAGGAACAAAGAAATCATAATGATTTTTGTCTCTATTTTGAGTCATTTTTTGATGTCTTAAAATGGATTCATCAAATTGATTCTTATCAAACCATTCTCGAAATTTTTGATTCCTTTGGTATTTATTCTTATGAAGGTATTTATTCTTATGAACCAAAAAAATACCTATGGTTTGATATAGAATCAATTGTCCATCGTTTTTTATAGACGGATAAGGATAAGTCGGTTCGATAATCAATGTTCCGCTTGTACTTAATTCTCTAGGAGTGTGCCTTTTTAGAGTCCAAATATCCACAGTCAGTTCTCCCCGTTTAAGATAGGATATAGCAACGTCCTTTGGATTTATCAATCTAAGCAGGAGACAATAGGCTCTAATATTATTGACCATTTTTTTATTTAGAACCCTTTCCCAGCTCAATTGAAAATAGAAAAAACTTTCTAGGAAGGAATAAAGCTCTATAGCTTCGGGGCTCATGTTGGCCTTTTTTTTTCTACGTTGTTTTTTTATGCCTGATCTACCTCCATTTTCATCTGATAGAGGAGCCCCTTCCCCTTGGTTTAGAGGATCTTTTTCTTCTTGATTTCTATTCTCGAATCTAAGAATTCTTTTTTTTTTCTTTGATTCTATTAAAGGGTTACTTTCAGTAATGTTTTTCTTAATGTTTTTATTTCCATTCAAATGAAAGTTGAAAAGAAGTAATTTTATTGGTATGATCCCCGGTTGAATCTTATATGCATTATATAGTGGCACAAATTCTGGGAAGAACCAAAGTTCTAGTTCTGGATTCGAACTAATACGACCTACTATTTCCTCATTCATTTCCATCCAATCAAAGAAGGATCTTTTTTTTTTTGTCAAAAAAGGATCTTTTTTTTTTGTCAAAGAAGGATCTTTTTTTTTTGTCAAAGAAGGATCTTTTTTTTTTTTGAATGGGTTGATTTTTGAATTTTGATAAATTGGTAAAGAAAAAGGACCCCTCTTCATTTTTTGATTCTTATTCTTGGTGCCGCTATTGGCCCAGTAATGAATCTCGACCTTATTATTTCTAAGGCAAAAATCAATCATTTTCCACCTACAAAATTTTCTATCTGGAAATTTCTCCTCAGCCATAATATCATTTTCTCCTAGATAATTATAAATAGGTAGCCCGTCTGGCATATCAAAAAATTTGCGTTTATCTATCTTGTAATTATCAAAAATATCTTCTTTACTATTTATTTGTAATGGTGATCTATAAATATATGAGTCTTTCTTCTCTTCATAATTAATAGATTTATATGAGAAAAAATCATGTCTATGATGTTTTTTAAAATTAGATGATTTTTTAGATTCTTGATTCAGTAATGAATCAGGTTCAAAATCATTTTGTTTTTCATCATGAATTAATCCTTCTTTTTCATATGAGCCCCATTTGTTAAAATCGTTTTTTTGAGTCATACAGTGTCGATTGACTTTATTTCGCCATTTTTCTGGTACTAATTTAAGCCAGATAATCTGAGAGAAATCATATTGATAATGCCCCCTTAACCAGTTTTTCCATTGATTCCTTTCAGAATGCCAAAAGTCTTTATGTCTCAATCCAGAATGAAAAATTCCCTCTTTCCGAAAAAAATCCTTTATTTCATTTTTAAGAAAAAGAGATGTTCCATGATATTGAAGGATAGACTTGAATTTATAGAAGTTAATAACTCGAGTTTGCGATATTTTATAAAATACATATGCTTGCGAGAAGGAGGACGAGTTACAAAAAGTTGTTGAATTCTTATTTTGAATATTATCAAGGGAATTTTTTTTAGTTAAAATAAAGTGAAATTTTTTTGTATTTCTTTTCTTAATTCTTTTTTCATTTTCTTTCTTATTGGAAATGGATTTCTCGATCATTTTTTTTCTTGATTCAATAAAAAGTTGTGCATTGGTTCTTGCAATATTAATGATACATAGAAAAAAATCTATGTATATTTTTTCCATGAAAAATTTGATAAAAAAATCAAATTTACGGATTAATCGAGTATTTCTTCTTTTTAATATTTGACAAAATTTTTTTAATGATTCTAATATTTTATTATGATAACTTTTTTTATTAGAATTCATATTTTTTTCTTGAGTTAGAAATCCATTTTTCTTCTCATTTAGAATTCTTTCTAGTTTCTTGTTGATTGTACTTGTTCTCTCAGTCAGATCTTTCATTTTTTTTTCTGTCAGTGAAAAATTTGTCCATTCTGTAGATCGAATTTGAATAGGTGATTCACGAATCATCTGATTATTCATTATAGAATCGTCGGTTTTAGTTTCACCCAATTCGTAGTTTTTGATGCTCCATTTTTTTATTTCTTTTGACACCTTTCGAAGAAATTTTGCTCGTTCTTTAAAAACATTAAAAACTATAAAAGACTTCTTTTTCAATTTTTTCACTTTTTTTTTCAGTTCTTTAAAAATAGGTTCAAAAAATGAAGACCCTTTTAGTTTTCGAGGGGGACCAAAAGGATGGTCAGTTTCCGGTCCAAAAATTGTTAAAAAACAAAAATCATTTTTTTGCGCTTTCTGTGTTTTCAAGGGTTTTAACTTAGATCGGTGCCAAGGTTTCAGGTAAAAAGGAAATAAGATTTTTATCTGAATACCGTCTGTTAACCAGTTTTTTGGAAATTCTTTGTCGGATAATTCAACACCATTATAAGTGCATCGAATATGCATTTCTCGATTCCAATCCTTGAAGTCTTCGGACCATTCGGGACCTTGAAATAAGAAAATACGCGCAATATTCTTAGCTATTATTAATAAAGGCAATCGAATATATTTCCGAAGAATTGATTGGCCTACTAATAAAAAACCTCTTACTGCTTGAGCATATGTAATGGTATCCCAAGCTTCTGCTATTTCCATTCGCATTCTCTCTTCGTCTTGGTATTTTTCAACCTTTCTTTTTTCTTTTGTATAATCAGAGATTTGTAATTTTTTGCTTTTTTTAGACATCAAATTTTGAAAAATGCCTTTCATCCGTCCGAAACTATCAAAAGAAAAAAGGCGTCTGTCTATTCTGTTCAAAAAAGAAAAAAGGCCTCTGTCTATTCTGTCCAAAAAAGAAAAAAGGCGTCTGTCTATTCTGTCCACAAAAAGAGGGGAATGCGCCTTTGCTTGATAGAAGAGTTGGCAAGTAACCGTTTTACGCCTTTGGGCACGCATAGAACCTTTTATTAGATTTCGACGAAAATCCGAGTATGGTAAATAACGTATCCAAGCGATTTCGCCTGCTGGATCAGGCTCATTAGAATCTTCGCTATCATCAAAAATGACCATATACTTGTATTTTCTTAAACGAATTTGAGAATCCAATTCTACCC